TTTAGTTTATATATTTTTACTTAATTTATATATTCTATATTAAAGTTTTAATTTAACTAAAGTACAAAAATCAATTTTAAATTTTTGATAATCTTGAGTCAAGAACGTAATAGGACGTTTTCGATTGGTTCATAGTGACAATCGAAGATGGTAAGATTGAGATCAAATAAATGGGAAAAATCGAAAAGAAATAAAGAAATAAAAATAGGGGTATGCGATAGATAATGATCTATCTTGATTCTATATTTTTTTATACTTTTGACTTAAGACTTAAGGGCGACAAAAGAAAGAACGGGTCTTATTATTCTGACATATTATTAACATAACATTTCTTTGATACTTCTGAGACGTCAAAGGTTGTCTCTACGTATTTTGCTTGTACTTAATGTTTTCCGATTATACTAGAAATCTTCGAATATAATCATTAGAACTTGGTCTAATTGGATTTATTGGATTGTTTCATCAATGGTGTTGGATCAGAACTCCCTTTTGACTCTTTGCTGGTAATTCTACTATTATTAGTGAACAATAATTGAATAATTCCTTCATAGAGATCGAGGACATAATTTACATGGATATAGTAAGTCTCGCTTGGGCTGCTTTAATGGTAGTCTTTACATTTTCCCTTTCACTCGTAGTATGGGGAAGAAGTGGACTCTAGAAGTACTACTAATTGAGTTTAGGAATCAAACTGTATCAATTTTTTTTATAGATCGTTCTGCAAAGACTATTTTTTAATTTACTATTTCAATTTCAAAATTGAATTTGAAAATATTTTCATTTCGAAGTTATATGTATTGGATTCTAGTGGAGTAATGTATTCTATAAATAATATATGAACTCTTTCAATCAAACAAAGATTTCAATTATTCCTATGTTCCTATTTCGAAAGTAAAAGTGCTCCAAATGGTATGAAATCTTTTTCAATCGAATTCTTCATAAATCTTCTTATAGTGACAATGAGTAAGAACGAAACCTTTTATTACTATATACTTTACTTTTTCTTTGTTATTTTTTTCCTTCTTTTTCTTTCCTCTTCAAAGAGAAAAGAAAATAGTTCTGTTATTACATTACGTCGATACACTTTTTTACGGAAAACAACATAGACTTTACGAAAAACAACATAGACGTAGCGGTTGTCCAAGGAGATACTACACATAAGAAAATATTGTCTTTGGGCAAGTCACATATTGCGCACTTACCATTTGTGTTTTATTATTTTAAAGATCTTATTTAAAATATTATTTATGCTAGTCTCTTTTTTGATTTCATATCATGGTTGAAAGGTTAAAATCGGTGAGGTTTATTAATCCTTTTCGAAATTCGAAGAAGTTCCCATGGAACCTCTGGATCCTTTGTCAACTAGTCAATTAATTACTTCTTTGTTGGAATGCTAACAAGAAGATTACTTGATTTCCTTTTATTATACCCATATCTACTTTTCTTTCATTGATTTGATTCTTTTTTTCTTTCAATGTATATCGAAATTCATATTAAATTAAAAAAGATAAGAAATCTAGGAATTAGAATCATAAGAGTAAGAGTGGTCTTTCGATTATTTCAAATTGATTGGAATCAACACAAATCAAATAGAAATGGATGAAGCAAAGAAATAGAATTGGGACATGGCACTATGTACATTATATATGGAATTGATATCTATATATGAAGATAATAATGTCATTGATATATATTATATTAAATTAACCTGTATCGTCATACAGCAAACTTTATAAAGTAAATAACAATACTAGTATTGTATGGTAGAAAAATATTTTTCTACCATACTATCTAGTATCTCATCGAATACTGCTCTCATAGAATACTGCTGATTCTAGTTCGATCATTTCATTTAAAACGTGAAATTTGAATCCTTTTATTTTATTTCTTCTCTTTTCTTTAATCAGTGATAAGAACTAAAGAGTCACAAGTTTAATTCAAATTAATCACTTTGACTTACTGTTTTTACGTATATTATAAGTAAAAAAGCAGTAGGAATTAGAATGAACAGTGCAGTAGCAATAAATGCGAGAATATTTACTTCCATAATTTCATCCTTTCATTTTTCTTTAATTCGCAATAACTCGGGATTTAATCCCATAGAGATGATAAATCTTTTGTCTGTAAATTCAATGGGATGAATTACATCGAGATATAATCGAATCGGATCAATATCATGAATAACAATATCTGACAAATTGATTCATCGTCAAGAATTGAATAGTATAACATAGGAAGATCTTTTATCCATACCGAATTCCAAAGTCAATTTTGATACAATCAAAAATCCATTTACTTCTTTACTTTATTTTTTATTTCTATTTTCTATTTTTCATTCTTTTATATTTTTATAATATAAAAATTAGCGCCCTCCTTGTACAATCATTTGATGAAGTATCATCTAACCACTTTTCCACTTACCATTGGTTCCAAACAATAGAAGAAATTCAAAAAAATAACAAAGAAAAGAGATTCCTGTTAGCAATGAAATTCTACTGTTTGTACTCCCTTTCACAGAACAGAAATATGGAAGGATGAATTGATGTATTTTTTTATTGGATTTGGATCCATCGGGACTGACGGGGCTCGAACCCGCAGCTTCCGCCTTGACAGGGCGGTGCTCTGACCAATTGAACTACAATCCCAAGGAAATAACATAATAAAATTAAGGTGTACAGTATACATATTCTTATGATTTTATTCAAATACTTTCGATATGGATATGAACTTTAGCAAGAGAGGCAGTGATTACTAATAATCTTTTCGTTATTTCCAAATTAATTGGATAGTCAATCTTTCAATGAAACAAGGTCCTTTTTTCTTTACTCTTTTCTTTAGACTTTACACTTCCAGATCTTGATATGAATCTAGATCTTTAGCAAAGATCAAAACTTGTTGGAAAAAGAATAAATAAAAAATAAATAGAGTAAATAAATAGCGATAGGGGTAAAGATAAGATATATCAATATCAGAAAATTTGATCAGAGATTTTTACTTTTTTCTATTGGGATCGATGATTTCTGGAACAACAAAGGCTTATATCATTTCATGGTGGATCGGCGAATTATTGGGCCGAGCTGGATTTGAACCAGCGTAGACATATTGCCAACGAATTTACAGTCCGTCCCCATTAACCGCTCGGGCATCGACCCGGAAAGAATCAATCCAGGCTTAGTGATAATCCATGATCAACTTCCTTTCGTAGTACCCTACCCCCAGGGGAAGTCGAATCCCCGCTGCCTCCTTGAAAGAGAGATGTCCTGAACCGCTAGACGATGGGGGCATACTTGCCCAACCGTCATCATACTATGATCATAGTATGAATAGTTTTTTGAAATTGTCAATATAATGGAATCATATGACTCAATGCGAAGGATCCTTCTGTCTTTCACGATTATATATATATATAATCTTTTGATTATTTAGATTCCTGAATCGTTATCGTTCATTCTAATCGACATTTTCTAATTCGATAAATAAATCTATTTCATTTTTTTTTTTCTTAAAATTATTAATAATATTAGTAATATTATTTATTTTTAATAAATTTGATTTTAATTTGATTTAGTTTGGGAGACAAGCTGAATCGCTTTATTTTATTAATGATTCGATGAAATATTTGGGATCTAGGTTGAATTGGTAGGTACATGTATCAATGAAATGCCTTTCGTTATGATGGCAATTAGGATCTGTCTTGAAAGAATTCCTTGCATTGATTGATATTTATGAAATCAAATATCATTAAACCTCCTTTTTTTTACTTATACGTACAAGTATATCCTATACTCATTATGTAAATAAGATTTATCGTTCCTAAGTGAACCACTATAACGTTTAAGATATATTATAACGTATAAGATGTATTTATATACATATAATATGGATATACACTAAACACATAGTGATTAGTGGCTTATTCAGTAATTGAATCAAATATGCCCTTTTAACTCAGTGGTAGAGTAACGCCATGGTAAGGCGTAAGTCATCGGTTCAAATCCGATAAGGGGCTTTAGTTTTTTCATAAAACTACCGCGGTAGTATTCATATTTGAAGGGAGAATAAAAATATTATTAATATTTTTATTACTTAATAAATAAGTAAGAAACCTTATTAATTTATATATATATTAATTAGAATTAATTATACTATACTAATATAGTATAGTAATTAGAGTTATAAGGTTGAACATTTCCTATTATGTTTATTATAATAATATTTTATATTATTAATGATATAATGACTAGTATTAAGTTTAGACTGAAAAATAATAAGTTGTCTACTTGAATCGACAAATATTTCTATTTTTTATTATTGCAATAAAATCAATTAGAAATCAACAAAAGAAAAAAGTAAGTGGACCTAACCCATTGAATCATAACTATATCCACTATTCTGATATTAAAATTAAAAATTGGAACAGTGGATCTTTTTTTTTTCATTTTCATATTTCTTTGGACTAGGCGGTAATCTGTCGATATTGCCGATTAAATCTTCTTGTTCCTAGATGTTCTGTTCTATAAAAGGAATAAATTGCTATTCCCTTCCTTTCCAGAAAAGGTTTTATTCCAAGTCACAACATAAGAGATGTTTTAACTATATTTTATTCTATGTTTTATTCCAGAACACAAGACAAGATCCATTTATATCGTATTATTTATATCTTAGAGACTTATATATATATATCATATCGTAGTCTCATGTATCAAATATTTACATCTAATCTATATGGATGGATACGATATTTTTGTTCTGACAATATGATGAAAATGGGTGCGAGAAAGAGACTTTTATTTATAGTCTCCTTATTATATTTTAGTTGAATATTGTATTGAATTTCCTAATAGGAATCTTTTGAAAATAAAATAAAATAAAAGAATAAAAAAGTAATAAAGTAATCAAAGTATATGATACTGAAATAGTTTAATACACATAGAAATTAGAAGAATACATAAAAATAAATATTCTTATAAGATTTTCCAAGGGGATTCGGGAATAAGAAA